TTGAACTCTCTCTCTTAATATATATTGAAGATATCTATTTTTGAAAATATCTATTTAAGTTGTAGAGTGAATTCATGACTTTTCAAAAAAATAATAAAAAAGAAATTTTGACCTGGTTTGTTTCACCATCCTGCCTAATGAATCCTTAGGATTCGCTTTCAATAGAATCTTATGTATTCACAGGTTTCGTCGTTCCCATCGCTTCCAATTAATGGTTAGGTCTTGATTCGACAACGGAGCCCCTAATAAAAATAAAAAAAAAATTCAATTTTTTTCTTGAGTCAATCTTTCTCAGTCTTTATTGGCTCGAGGCTCTTTATTTTTTTTTTTCTATGATTAGATTCATTTTATTATGTATCCATTAGTCTTAATTTAATGCTTTATTACACTGTCTTTTTTTTTTCTTTTATGAGATTTATTCATATACCTTACATATTCTATTTGTATCATATATCATTTCTTTTTTTTTTCTATCCTTCTCTCAACCTTCGATTTATCCGCATACTTTTTTTATATTGGACTTCCCGATTTGAATAATCAGATTGCATTTCTTTTGTTTATGCAAACAAAAAAGATTGAAGTTGCTACAATTATATGACTAAGATGTCATATCTTTACTAGTTCGTTGTATCCAGATAATATAAAAAAAGCGATGAGTTGTTTATTAGTTTAGTTTTATAGTTATTAGTTAATACTATAGGCTTACCTTTTCTTTGTGAATCCTAATCCTGAAAAAACAACGAGTCACACACTAAGCATAGCAATTATATCAATATCAAATGAAAAATTGACTTTTTTTATTAAACCCTATAGAAATAATATATAGATATAATGAAATAATATATAGATATAATATAGTAATTAGTATAATTAGAATTTTATATATTTTTGTTTCACATTATAACAGAAAAAAAAAGACGAAAATCTTTTTTCAGTCTTTTTAAATAACATAAATGGATAAACCACAAAGAGAAATTGTTTAGTTGTAAAGGCTTTCTTCTTTTATTTTTCGTTTACAAATATCCAAATTTTTATGCCTAATACCCCGTAGATAGTTCGAACTGTATAGGAACAATAATCAATTTTAGCTCTAATGGTTTGTAGAGGAACCCTACCTTCTCTAATCCATTCCACACGTGCAATTTCTTTTCCGTCAATACGTCCTGCAATTTGTACTTTAATTCCTTTTATATTTGTCTGTTCAGTTAATTCAATAGCTTTTTTCATTGCTTTTCGAAAGGAAACTCTATTCTTTAATTGTCCGGCTATGAATTCTGCAAGAATCTTAGGGTGTCCGTAGGGGTTTGAAATTCTTGTAATAGCAATGTTTATTTTTCGATTCACATAATGAATTTCTTTTTTTATATTCATCTGTAATTCTTCGACTCTTTGAGGCCTGCCTCCTATTAAGAATTTTTGGAATCCCATATAAATTATGACTTGAATCAGATCAATTCTTTTTTTAATCTCTATACGGGCAATTCCCTCGACCCCAGAAGATATTTTCATATTTTTTTTTATATAATTTTTTATATAGTCTCGTATTTTTTTATCTTCTTGTAAACCTTCGGAATAGTTTTTTGTTTGTGCAAACCAAATAGAATGGTGGCTTTGGGTTGTACCAAGTCTTAAACCAAGTGGATTTATTTTTTGTCCCATGATCCCTCACTAATATACATATTATGACATGTCCTCTTTTTGTACTTTTTTTTGTATTTGTTCTCTTTTTTAAGTATTTTATACATTCTTTATATTATTAGTCTTCATATTGATAGATATATCTGCCAATAAGATTGTTAAAGATAGAGATATTTGTCAAAACGATTCTTGTATTTAGGTATAGATATATCTGTCAATACGATTGTTATGTGACAGGTGCGTCTTTTTATTGGATAGCTACGACCTCGGGCCCGTGGTTTGAATTTTTTTGCCGTAGTACTTTCATTTACTTCAGCTTTACTAACGATCAAACTTGCTTTGTTTAACCCCATATTGTTACTAGCATTTGCTGCTGCAGAATAAACTAGTTTAAAGATTTTATGACATGCTCGATAAGGCATGAGTTCTAGTATTATAAGTGTTTCTTCGTAGAAACACCCCCGAATTTGATCAATTACTCTTCGTGCTTTGTCAGCAGACATATATATATGTTTACTGAAAGCATATGCTTCTCTTTCTGTATATATATATGGATATGGGTTTCTCCTTTTATTCTTTTTCATAAAGTGAATCTCTCCTAATATAGTGAATTACTCCTTTTTTTTCTTTTATATTTTTTTTATATTTGAATATTGAATTTCTTTATTCTTATTTTATTTATTTCTGTTTCATTTTTTTCTTTTTTAAGACGAAGAAAAAAATTCTATTTTCTCTCCTATTTACTACGGCGACGAATAATAAAATTATCACTATATTTATTCCTTTTTCTACTTTTTCTTCCAAGTGCAGGATAACCCCAAGGGGTTGCGGGTTTTTTTCTACCAATTGGGGCCCTTCCTTC